TTAAAAATAAGCTAAATTTAAGCTTTTGGGTTCATACCCCAACTATAAAGGAAATCCCTTTTTTTTAAAAATAAAGTGCCTGACTAAAGGATTATTCTGATAGGATAAATTAAGTAATTATTTTACCTTTATTATATTTTATAGAATTAAACTATACCTAATAGTATCAAAAACTATTGTGCATCTTACACTAAAATATAATTCCCCTTAAAATTGAATTTTTAATTCTTAAAGAAATTTACTTTCTTATTTTAAATTTTTTTTATTTTTAATTCTAATAAAATATTTTTTTTCTTTGTTTTATTTTTTAGAACTTTAATTTCCATTTCATCAAATTCTTGATTTGGATGCTGAATTGGTTTAGAAATTAATCTTTTAAGATTTATTCCCCTAATTTCTAACTCAACCAATTTATTAGCAACTGAAGCATCCTTAAAATATTTTTTAACACAATCTATTGCCTCAATTAATTTTTTATTTTCAATTTTAATTAAAATAATTTTATTAAAAAATTTTGAAATGGATAATTTTATCTCTATTATAATAAATTCTGCTATACTTATAAAAATGGGTAGAGCCCCCTTCCATTTTTGATTCCCTAATATTGTTGAAGGATTATCGTGATTAAATAATTTTATCCTAATAACATGACAAAAAATTACCCCTATAATTATTTTATCTTATTATATAAACAATACTTTTATTTTAATTATTATTATGATAAATATTGTAATTGGAGCTTTAGGAGGACTTAACCAAACTTCTTTACGAAAATTAATAACTTTTTCTTCTATTAATAATTTAGGATGAATAATTTCAGCTATTATAATTAGAGAAACTTTATGATTTTTTTATTTAATATTATATTCTTTTATAATTAGAATTATATGTTTTTTATTTTATATTTTAAATATATATTTTATTAATCAATTATTCATTAATAATATAAATTTTTTTATTAAAATTAATTTATTAATTAATTTTCTTTCTTTAGGGGGATTGCCCCCTTTTATTGGGTTTTTCCCAAAATGAATTATTATTAATTTTTTAATTAATAATAATTTATATTTAATAACTTTTATTTTTATTATAATAAGATTAATTATACTATTTTTTTATATTCGTATTAGTTATTCAGCTTTTATATTTAATTACTTTAAAATAAAATGATTTAAAATTTATATCAAAAATAATTATTTTTTAATAATTAATTTTTCATCATCAATTTCATTATTCGGAATAATTTTTAGAACTTTTTTTTTTTATTAAGGTTTTAAGTTAAATTAAACTAATAATCTTCAAAATTATTTATAAAGAAATTATTCTTTAAGCCTTAATAGAAAATTCTACTCCTTAAAATTTGCAATTTTATATCATTTTTGAATATAAAGCTTTTAATAAAAGAGAAATAATCTCGTAAATAAATTTACAATTTATCGCTTAATTTACTCAGCCATTTTATTTATTTTAATAGCGAAAATGACTTTATTCAACAAATCATAAAGATATTGGTACATTATATTTTATTTTTGGTATTTGAGCTGGAATAGTAGGAACATCTTTAAGATTGTTAATTCGAGCTGAATTAGGAAATCCAGGATCTTTAATTGGTGATGATCAAATTTATAATACTATTGTTACAGCACATGCTTTTATCATAATTTTCTTTATAGTTATACCTATTATAATTGGAGGATTTGGTAACTGACTTGTACCTTTAATATTAGGAGCTCCCGACATAGCTTTCCCTCGAATAAATAATATAAGTTTTTGACTTCTTCCCCCCTCTTTAACTTTATTAATTTCAAGAAGAATCGTAGAAAATGGAGCAGGAACAGGATGAACAGTGTACCCCCCACTTTCATCAAATATTGCTCATGGAGGTAGATCTGTAGATTTAGCCATTTTTTCCCTACATCTTGCCGGAATCTCTTCAATTTTAGGAGCTATTAATTTTATTACCACAATTATTAATATACGATTAAATAGTTTATCTTTTGATCAAATACCTTTATTTATTTGAGCTGTAGGTATTACTGCATTTTTATTACTTTTATCTTTACCTGTCTTAGCTGGAGCTATCACAATACTTTTAACAGATCGAAATTTAAACACATCTTTTTTTGACCCTGCTGGAGGAGGAGATCCTATTCTCTATCAACATTTATTCTGATTTTTTGGTCATCCAGAAGTCTATATTTTAATTTTACCAGGATTTGGGATAATTTCCCACATTATTTCCCAAGAAAGAGGTAAAAAGGAAACATTTGGATGTTTAGGAATAATTTATGCAATATTGGCTATTGGACTTCTAGGTTTTATTGTTTGAGCTCATCATATATTTACAGTAGGTATAGATATTGATACACGAGCTTATTTTACTTCTGCCACAATAATTATTGCTGTTCCTACTGGAATTAAAATTTTTAGATGATTAGCAACTTTCCATGGCACTCAAATTAACTACTCACCTTCTATTTTATGAAGTTTAGGATTTGTATTTTTATTTACAGTAGGAGGACTTACAGGAGTAATTTTATCTAACTCATCAATTGATATTACTCTTCATGATACTTATTATGTAGTAGCACATTTTCATTATGTTTTATCTATAGGAGCTGTATTTGCTATTTTAGGGGGATTTATTCATTGATATCCTTTATTTACAGGATTATCTCTAAACCCTTATTTTTTAAAAATTCAATTTATAATTATATTTATTGGAGTTAACTTAACCTTTTTTCCTCAACATTTTTTAGGGTTAGCCGGAATACCTCGACGATACTCTGACTATCCTGATTCTTATATTTCCTGAAATATTATTTCTACTTTAGGATCTTATATTTCTCTACTAGCCACAATATTTATATTAATTATTATTTGAGAATCATTTATTAATCAACGAATTGCTTTATTTTCATTAAACTTATCATCTTCAATTGAATGATATCAAAATTTACCCCCTGCAGAACATTCATATAATGAACTACCTATTTTAAGAAATTTATTCTAATATGGCAGATTATATGTAATGGATTTAAACCCCATTTATAAAGGATTATCCTTTTTTTAGAAATTGCAACATGATCTAATTTTAATTTACAAAACGGAGCTTCTCCTTTAATAGAACAAATTATTTTCTTCCATGATCATACTTTAATTATTTTAATTATAATTACAATTTTAGTAGGTTATTTAATATTAAGATTATTATTTAATAAATATATTAATCGATTTTTATTAGAGGGACAAATAATTGAATTGATCTGAACTATTTTACCAGCGATCACTTTAATTTTTATTGCCTTACCTTCTTTACGATTACTTTATTTGCTTGATGAACTAAATAACCCACTAATTACTTTAAAATCTATTGGTCACCAATGGTATTGAAGCTATGAATATTCTGATTTTCATAATATTGAATTTGATTCTTACATAATCCCATCAAATGAGTTAACCCCTATAAATTTTCGATTATTAGATGTTGATAATCGAATTATTTTACCAATAAATAACCAAATTCGTATTATAGTTACGGCTACTGATGTTATTCATTCATGAACTGTTCCTTCTTTAGGGGTAAAAGTAGATGCTAACCCAGGTCGTCTTAATCAAACAAATTTTTTTATTAATCGACCAGGAATTTTTTATGGTCAATGTTCAGAAATTTGTGGTGCAAATCATAGTTTTATGCCTATTGTAATTGAAAGAATTTCAATTAAAAATTTTATTAATTGAATTAATAATTATTCTTCATTAGATGACTGAAAGCAAGTACTGGTCTCTTAAACCATTTTATAGTAAATTAGCATTTACTTCTAATGAATTTATCATTTATATTAAAGAATTAGTTAATTTATAACATAAATATGTCAAATTTAAATTATTACTTATGTAATATTCTTTTATTCCACAAATAATACCTATTAATTGATTAATTTCTTTTTTTTTATTTGTATTTATTTATTTAATTTTTAATATTATAAATTATTATATTTATAATAAAAAAATTATTAATAAAAATAACAAAAATAATATAAAATTTAAAAATTTTAATTGAAAATGATAAGTAATTTATTTTCAATTTTTGATCCATCAACAAATTTATTTAATATTTCTTTTAATTGAATTAGAACTATTTTAGGTATTTTTTTTATCCCTTATTCATTTTGATTGATCCCTAATCGACATTTTTTTTTATGAAATTTTATTTTAATAAAATTACATAATGAATTCAAAACTTTATTAAAAAATAATTATTTTCAAGGATCAACTTTTATTTTTATTTCAATATTTTCATTTATTTTATTTAATAATTTTTTAGGACTATTTCCTTATATTTTTACTAGAACTAGTCATTTAACATTATCACTATCCATCTCACTACCTTTATGATTAAGTTTCATAATTTATGGATGAATTAACAATTCTCAACATATATTTATTCATATAATTCCTCAAGGTACCCCAACTATTTTAATACCTTTTATAGTGTTAATTGAAACAATTAGAAATATTATCCGACCAGGAACTTTAGCCGTACGACTAACAGCAAATATAATTGCAGGACATTTACTAATAACTTTACTAAGAGGAACAGGACCTAATTTACCTAATTATTTTATTATTATATTAATTATTATTCAAATTTTACTATTAATTTTAGAGTCAGCTGTTGCTGTTATCCAATCTTATGTAATTGCAATTTTAAGAACATTATACTCTAGAGAAGTAAACTAATGAAAACAACTTTTAATCACCCATTTCATTTAGTAGATTACAGCCCATGACCTTTAACAGGAGCTATTGGAGTAATAGTTCTAGTTACAGGAATAGTTAAATGATTCCATAATTTTAATATAAATTTATTAATTTTAGGATACTTAATTGTCATCCTAACAATGTATCAATGATGACGAGATATTTGCCGAGAAGGAACCCTTCAAGGAAAACACACAATTTTAGTTACTAAAGGTCTTCGATGAGGAATAATTTTATTTATTGTTTCTGAAATTTTTTTTTTTGTTTCATTTTTTTGAGCATTTTTTCACAGAAGACTAGCCCCTAACATCGAAATTGGAGCTATTTGACCTCCAATTAATATCATTCCTTTTAATCCTTTCCAAATTCCCTTACTAAATACAATTATTTTAATTAGATCAGGAGTTTCTGTAACTTGAGCCCATCATGCAATTATAGAAAATAATAATTCCCAAATAACTCAAGGTCTTTTTATTACTATTATTTTAGGAATTTATTTTACTATCCTCCAAGCATATGAATACTTAGAAGCACCTTTTACTATCGCTGATAGAATTTATGGAGCTACATTTTTTATAGCGACAGGATTTCATGGATTACATGTAATTATCGGAACATTATTTCTTTTTATTTGTTTAATTCGTCATCTAAATAATCATTTCTCTAGAAATCATCATTTTGGATTTGAAGCAGCAGCCTGATACTGACACTTTGTAGACGTAGTTTGATTATTCCTTTATATTTCAATTTATTGATGAGGAAATTAATTATTTATATAATATATTTAGTATATTTGACTTCCAATCAAAAAGTTTAATAATTTTAATATAAATAATTATTTTAATAACAAATATTTTCTTAATTATTTTATTAATTTCCAATATTATAATATTTTTATCTATTATTTTATCTAAAAAAACTTTTTCAGATCGAGAAAAATGTTCACCTTTTGAATGTGGATTTGACCCTAAATCTTCAGCTCGAATTCCTTTTTCTCTTCATTTTTTCTTAATTACAGTAATCTTTTTAATTTTTGATGTTGAAATTGCTCTTATTTTCCCTATTATTATATTATTTAAATTAGTAAATTTTTTTTTTTGAGTGATAACAAGATTTTTTTTTATTATTATTTTATTAGTAGGACTTTACCATGAATGAAACCAAAACATATTAAATTGAACTAATTAATTTTATTTAATTATATGTATATATATATATATATATATATATATATATTAGGATTATAGTTTAAATTAAAACTTTTGATTTGCAGTCAAATAATATTATAATAAATAATTTATCTTAAAATAAGAAGCAATTTTGCATTTAATTTCGACTTAAAAGAAAGAGTTTATTAATTACTCCTTATTTAATTAATTGAAACCAAAAAGAGGTATATCACTGTTAATGATAAAATTGAATAAATAATTCCAATTAATTTAGAAATATAAAGATTAAAAATAAGCTGCTAACTTAATTTTTAGTGGTTAAATTCCATTAATATTTCTTTTAATTATTTATATAGTTTAATTTAAAACTTTACATTTTCATTGTAAAAATAAAAAAATTTTTTTATAAATAATATTATTTAAAGATAATTTTATCTCCTTAATATCTTCAATATTATACTCTTTATAAGCTATTTAAATTTAAATTAAATTAAATAATAAAATAAATAAAATTATTATTATCCAAATAATAAATCTAAATAAATAAATTTTAAAATTATTTATTTGATAAATATTATAAAAAACAGAATATTTTTTTAAAATATTTATTATTCCAAATCCTCTATATACCTCTCTCCACCCTAAATCAATATTTTTTAATAAATTTTGTCCAAAATTTAAAAAATAATATGTTAAACCATAAGTAGATAAATTTGGCATAAATCATATTAAACATAAAAAATTTCTTAAATTATAAGTTAAAATAAATTTATTTGTAGAATAAATTTTTATATTTCTAATTAAATAGCCTAAAATTCCCCCTACTAAACTTACATAAATAACTATTATTTTTAAATTAAAAGGTAAATAAATTATATATGGATAAGAGAAAATTATTCATCTTAAAAATCTCCCTCTAATAATTCTTATAAATAATAAAACAAATATTCTTTTTATTATAATATAATCCTCTTCATATAAATTATAAATTCTTATTAAATTATAATCATTCACTATTAAATATATTATTAAACGAAATGAATAAAACATAGTTAACCCTGTAGAAATATAGTATAAAAAAAAAATTCTTAAATTTAAATTTCTAAAACTAACTAATTCTAAAATTAAATCTTTTGAATAAAATCCAGCTAAAAAAGGAATACCACATAAAGCTATATTAGAAATATTTATACACAAAGAAGTTAAAGGAATATAAGTTCTAATACCTCCTATAAAACGAATATCTTGTATATCACTTATTATATGAATGATAACCCCTGCGCATATAAATAATAAAGCTTTAAATATAGCATGAGTAAGTAAATGAAAAAAAGCTAATTCAGGTAATCCTATACTTAAAATTCTCATTATTAATCCTAATTGTCTTAAAGTAGAAAGAGCAATAATTTTTTTTAAATCAAACTCATAATTAGCTGAAATTCCAGCCATAAATATTGTTAACCCTGATAATAACAATAATAATTTTAAAAAAAATATGTCAAGTAACATTATATTAAATCGAATTAATAAATAAATACCAGCAGTAACTAAAGTAGAAGAATGAACTAACGCTGAAACAGGAGTAGGGGCAGCTATAGCAGCTGGCAATCAAGATCTAAAAGGAATCTGAGCTCTTTTTGTTATTGCAGCCATAATAATAAATCTACCAACTATATTTATTTCTCAATCATTATTTATAAATTCTAAATAAAAAATATAATTTCATCTTCCATAATTTATTATTCAAGAAATAGCCATTAAAATAAATACATCTCCAACTCGGTTTCTTAAAGCTGTTAATATCCCTGCATTATAAGATTTTAAATTTTGATAATAAATTACTAAACAATATGAAACTAAACCTAATCCATCCCAACCTAATAAAATTCTAATGATATTTGGTCTAATAATTAATAATATTATTGAAAAAACAAATAATAAAACTAAAATAATAAATCGAATTAAATTTAATTCAGATCTTATATATCTTTTTCTATAAAAAATAACAACAGAAGAAATTAAAAAAACAAATATCATAAATAATAAAGATATTCAATCTAATAAAATAGATATGACAATTGATATAGAATTAAAAGAAATAATTTCCCATTCTAACATAATAACTATATTATTTATTATAAAATAAATTATAAAAAAAAAATTTAATATTCTTATTAAAAATAAAAAAATAAATGAAATAAAACAAATTGAATATTTTATATTATTAATAATTTAAAATGAATTTTTCATATTTTTGACACCACAAATCAATATTTTTATTAAATTATTTAAATAAAATCAAATTATTCTATAATCAATTTTTAAAACTAAAATATTCAAAGGTAATCAATGTAAAATTAATATTAAATATTCACGAGACAATCCTGTATAATATCTATAAATACCTGAATGATACTTCCCATGTTGAACAAAAGAATATAAATATAAACTATACCCAGCTCTAAAAAAAGAAATTAATATTAATATTAATATAGAAAATCAAGATCATCTCATTAATCTATTAATTAAACTAATTTCTCCTAAAAGATTTAATCTTGGGGGAGCTGCTATATTGGAAGATAATAATAAAAATCATCACAATCTTATTGAAGGTATAAAATTTATTATTCCTTTATTAATATATAATCTTCGTCTATGTAAGCGTTCATAATTAATATTAGCTAAACAAAATATCCCAGAAGAACATAAACCGTGACCAATTATTAAAACATAAGATCCAATAAAACCTCAATAATTTATAATTATAATCCCTCTAATTACAATTCTTATATGAGCGACAGAAGAATAAGCAATTAATGATTTAATATCTACCTGACAAAAACATTTCAATCTAATATAAAAACCTCCAATTAAACTTACAATAATTCTTAAATAATTTAATTTTAAATTAATTTCCTGTAAAAAAACTATTAACCGTAATAAACCATACCCTCCTAATTTTAGCATAATTCCAGCTAAAATTATAGACCCAGAAACAGGAGCCTCAACATGAGCTTTAGGTAATCATAAATGAACAAAATATATAGGTATTTTTACTAAAAAAGCCATAATTATAGAAAAATATAATATATACAGATTCACATTAAAAAATTTTAAAAAATATATTATTATGATATGTACCTCATTAAAAACATAAAAAATTCCTATTAATAAAGGTAAAGAAAAAAATAAAGTATAAAACAATAAATACATACCAGCTTGAATTCGCTCAGGCTGATACCCCCAACCAATAATTAGTAATAAAGTAGGAATTAATCTCCCCTCAAAAAATAAATAAAATATAAATATGTTCATCACTCTAAAAGTTAAGAATAACATAACTAATAAAAAAATAATATTAAATAAAAAAAATCTAAGATGAAAATTTAATTTATATAAATTTTCTCTTGCTATAATCATCAAAATAGAAATTCATATTCTTAATAAAATTAAACCATAAGATATGATATCACAAGACATTATATATCTTAAATTACAAAATAAATTTAATCTTATACCTAAATTTATAAATAAAAATATTAATATAAATAATATTATCTGAACCATTCAAAATATATTCTTTATAAAACATATAGGAATTACAAAAATTATTATAACTAAAAATTTTATCATTTTATTTATATTATTTATAATAAATTAAATCTTTGAAAATAATCATTACCATGAGTTCGAATTATAGAAACTAAAATTGATAGCCCCAAAGCCCCCTCACAAACTGAAAAAACTAAAAATACTATTAATATATATATATCATAATCAATTAATCTTAAATAAATTAATATAAAAAAAAAAATTCTTAAAACAATAAATTCTAAACTTAACAAAACAATTAATAAATGCTTATGTTTAGAAATAAAAATTAAATTTCCCACAATAAATATTAAAATAAAAATAATTCACATATTTAAAATTATCATTAGTTTTTATAGTTTAAAAAAATATTGGTCTTGTAAATCAAAGTTAAGTTATTTACTTTAAAAACTTCAAAGAAAAAGAATATCTTTATCAATAATCTCCAAAATTATTATTTTTTTTAAACTATTCCTTGATTTTGAAATCATAAAATTTATATTTTCTTTAATATCAATCATAATTTCATTTTTTATATTATTTTTAAATAACCCACTTTCCATAGGATTAATAATTTTAATTCAAACATTATTAACTTGTTTAATAACAGGTATGTTAATTAAAACTTACTGATTTTCTTATATTCTTTTTCTTACTTTCTTAGGAGGACTATTAGTACTATTTATTTACGTTTCAAGAATTGCCTCAAATGAAATATTTAAACCTGTAATTAATTTTAAAAAATTAATTTTTTTTTTATTTGTATTTATTTATTTAATTACTTATATTTATATAAATAATATTACATGATTAAATTTATCAATAAATTCAGATATAGATAATTTTTATAAATTAATATTATTTTTCAATAATGAAAATAAAATTAACTTAAGAAAATTATATAATAGACAAACATTTTTAGTTATAATAATATTAGTAATTTATTTATTTATTACTTTAATTGCAATCGTTAAAATTACTAACATTTTCTACGGTCCTATTCGATCATCTTTAAATTAATTTTAATGATAAATAAATATATTCTATTACGAAAAACCCATCCTATTTTAAAAATTATTAATGGATCCTTAATTGACCTACCTTCACCATCTAACATTTCAGCTTGATGAAATTTTGGATCTTTATTAGCATTATGTTTAATCATTCAAATTTTAACAGGATTATTTTTAACTATATATTACACTGCAAATATTGAAATAGCATTTTACAGAGTAAATTATATTTGCCGAAATGTTAATTATGGATGATTAATCCGAACATTACATGCTAATGGAGCATCATTTTTTTTTATTTGTATTTATCTTCATATTGGTCGAGGAATTTATTATGAGTCATTTAATTTAAAATATACCTGAATAATTGGTGTAATTATTTTATTTTTATTAATAGGAACAGCATTTATAGGATATGTTCTTCCATGGGGACAAATGTCATTTTGAGGGGCAACTGTTATTACTAATCTTGTATCTGCTATTCCTTCTTTAGGGGTAAAAGTAGTAAATTGAATCTGAGGAGGATTTGCCGTTGACAACGCAACTTTAACTCGATTTTATACATTCCATTTTCTTTTACCTTTTATTATTTTAATAATAACAATAATTCATCTATTATTCCTTCATCAAACAGGTTCTAATAACCCATTAGGATTAAATAGAAACTTAGATAAAATCCCTTTCCATCCATTTTTTACTTTTAAAGATTTAATTGGATTTATCATTATAATATTTATATTAACTATTTTAACCTTAACTAATCCCTATTTATTAGGAGATCCTGATAATTTTATTCCGGCTAATCCTTTAGTAACCCCAGTCCATATTCAACCTGAATGATATTTTTTATTTGCTTATGCAATTTTACGATCAATCCCAAATAAATTAGGGGGAGTAATTGCACTAGTAATATCCATTTTAATTCTAATTATTCTTCCATTTACCTTTAATAAAAAAATTCAAGGAATTCAATTTTACCCTATTAATCAAATTTTATTTTGATCAATAGTAACAATTGTTATTTTATTAACATGAATTGGAGCACGACCAGTCGAAGATCCCTATATTATTACAGGTCAATTATTAACAGTTCTTTATTTTTCTTATTTTATTATTAATCCAATCATTAATAAATACTGAGATAATATATTATTTAATTAATTAATGAGCTTGTTTATAAGCATTTGTTTTGAAAACTTAAGAAAGAATAATATTTCTATTAATTTATACTAAAAAAAATTAATTATTTTATAATAAAAAAATTTTAAATCCTAAAAAAAATAATAAAAAATTTAAAGAAATTGGTAAATATCTTTTTCAAGCTAAATATATTAACTTATCATAACGATACCGAGGTAAAGTCCCTCGAACTCAAATAAATAAAAAAGAAATAAATCTTAATTTTAAATAAAATATAAATCTTAAATTAAACCCCCCTAAATAAATTAAAACAATTAATATTCTTATAAATAAAATTCTTGAATATTCAGCTAAAAAAATTAAGGCAAAACCTCCTCTTCTATATTCAATATTAAACCCTGACACTAGTTCTCTTTCACCTTCAGCAAAATCAAAAGGAGTTCGATTAGTTTCTGCTAATCTAGATCTTACCCAACATAATCTTAAAGGAAATATTAAAAATAAAAATCAAATAAGTTCTTGATAATAAAAAAATTTTAATAAATTAAAATCTATAATTATTAAAATTCTAGATATAAGAATTAAAGATAATCTAACTTCATACGAAATTGTTTGAGCAACTGCTCGTAAACCCCCTAATAAAGCATAATTAGAATTAGAAGATCAACCAGCAATTATTACTGTATAAACCCCTAATCTTGTACAACATAAAAAAAATAAAATACCTAAATTAAATCTAATTATATTAAAATAATAAGGAATTAGTAATCAAATTATTAAAGATAAAATAAATCCAATTACTGGAGAAAAATAATAAGAAATGTAATTAGAAAAATTTGGATAAGTCTGTTCTTTAGTAAATAACTTAATAGCATCAGAAAAAGGCTGCAAAATACCTATAAATCCAACCTTATTAGGACCTTTACGAATCTGAATATAACCTAAAACTTTACGCTCTAATAAAGTTAAATAAGCAACTCCCACTAAAACCCCAATAATTAAAATTAATAAACCAATTATAATTATATAAATATCAATAATAAACATTTACTACATATATAATTAAATTTATATATAAATGACTTCTAAAATCATCACATTTTTTCTGTCAAAATAGTCATATATATATATATATATATATATATATACATAATAAATAAATTTTTTATAGTTTATATTATTTTTAATAATATTCTTTAAATTTAAATTTAATTCAAATATTTAATCCTTTCGTACTAAAATATTTTATTTTTTAAAAGATAGAAACCAACCTGGCTTACACCGGTTTGAACTCAGATCATGTAAGATTTTAATGATCGAACAGATCAAAAATTTTAAACTTCTGCATTTAAATTTTATCTTAATCCAACATCGAGGTCGCAAACTCTTTTTTTTATATGAACTAAAAAAAAAAATTACGCTGTTATCCCTAAGGTAATTTATTCTTATAATCAATAATATTGGATCATAAACTCACTTATATATGATTTACTAAAAAAAAAGTTTTTTTTATTTTTTTGTCACCCCAACAAAATAAATAAATTAATTTTAACTTTTTAATTTTTAAAAAATTTTAAATAATTTATTTATAAAACTCTATAGGGTCTTCTCGTCTTTTTAAATTATTTTAACTTTTTTATAAAAAAATTAAATTCTAATTTTAATAAAGAGACAGTTTATATTTCATCCAATCTTTCATACAAGTCACCAATTAAATGACTAATGATTATGCTACCTTTGTACAGTCAAATTACTGCAGCCCTTCAATATTTATCAGTGGGCAGATTAGACTTTAAATTATTATCAAAAAGACATGTTTTTGATAAACAAGTGAATATAAATTTTTGCCGAATTCCTTTTAATTAATTTTAAATAAAATAAATAATTTTATTTTATTAATATACTAATTTTATCATTATAACAAATTAAATTTTATTAAAAATTTTTTTTTTATAAAAATATAAAAATTAAATTAAATTTTATTTAAAATAAAATTATTTACAATAAATTAAATTTTATTAACAATATAAATTATAAAAATTTTAAATTATTTTAATAATAATTTTATATAAATTTAAATTAAAGCTTATCCCCTAAAATATAATATTATTTTTAAAAAAAAAAATTAATTAATTAATTTTTTTTAAAAATAATAAAAAATTAAATTTTTTTCTAAAAAAACTAGATATATTTAAAAACGATTAACATTTCATTTCAAATTAATTATTAAAAATATTTATGCTACAATAACTTTATTAATTAATTATCTCTTTTAAATTCGAGAATTTTATTTTTTATAAATTTTTTTTAATAAACTCTGATACACAAGATACATTAAATTAAAATTACTTTTTTTTAATTTCTTATAATCAATTATTTCAAAATTCTTTTACAATACTAATTAACTATAAATTATTTAATTTTTTCTTTATAAAATACTTTAACTCCCCCAAATTAAATATTTTATTTTAAAAATTTTTTTATTATTTATATAATTTAACTAATTTTTCCCCTCAAATTAATTAATTTTAATATCTTTTCAATGTAAATGAAATACTTATCATTCAAGCTCTAATTTGTTCTTTCTAGAAACACTTTCCAGTACCTCTACTTTGTTACGACTTATTTCAACTTATTAATATATGAAAGCGACGGGCAATATGTACATATTTTAATTTTTAATCATTTTAATAAATTAAATAAAATTACATTTAAATCCACTTTCAATTAATTTTTACAAATTAATATTTATTTAAATAAATTTATTGTAATCCATTATATTCTTAATTATAATCTGCATCTTGATCTGATTTAAATTTTTTTAATAATTATTAAATATTAATTTTATTAAAAAATATTTTTTTAACAACGATATACAAAATTAAAAATTAAGTAAATTTATTCGTGGATTATCAATTATTAAACAGATTCCTCTAAATGAACTAAAATACCGCCAAATTATTTAAGTTTAAATAAATAATTATTTACTATTTTAGTATTATAAATTTAATTTTTAATAATAGGGTATCTAATCCTAGTTTTTTATAAAATTTATTAAATCATAATTAAATTATAATTTTTCATTAAATTAAAATTTCACTTAATAATTTTACATTTTTATTATTTTAAATAATTTATTGAATAATTACTAATAAAATTTAAATTAATTTTTGTATAACCGCAACTGCTGGCACAAAATTTGTTATTAATTAAAAGTATTACTAAATCTTAATTTCTTAAATAATTTAATATTAATTACTACTTTTAAATATAAATTATTATTAAAATAATTTAAAATTAACACTAAAATTTGTATGTAAAATAAACTTAAAATAAATTTTTAAAACTATAAAAAATTTATTTATATGTAAATATATTTGAATAGATTTTTTTTTTTTTTTTTTTATATTAAAATATTTAATATAAATTATTTAATTTTTAATATTTTTCTTTTTTTCCTTTTCATAATATTACTATTAAAACCTAAATTGGAAATTAAACAATTAATATTCTTAAAAATTATATTATATTAATATAATTAATTTTAATTTTTTTATAAATTAATAAATTTATATTTATATTAATACATTAAATTTTTAATATTATATATATATATATATACATAAATAAGATCAATTATATAATTTATTAATTTTATTAGCCATTCTTAATAAATTTTATATAAATAATAAAAAAAATA